TAGATCTCGCCAGGAAGTACTTGGTACTACGATCATTGGAGGAACAATAGCTAATCCCGGGGATGCTCCAGAATCTTTTCGACTACTCGTTCGAGAACTACGATCTTTGGCTTTGGAACTGAATCATTTCCTTTTATCTGAGAAGGACTTCCAGATTCATAGGAAGGAAGCTTGATCGGAATGAATCATTATTTTTGTTCTATGATCGACCGGTATAAACATCAACAACTTCGAATTGGATCAGTTTCTCCTCAACAAATAAGTGCGTGGGCCAACAAAATCCTACCTAATGGCGAGATTGTTGGAGAGGTGACAAAACCCTATACTTTTCATTACAAAACGAATAAACCGGAAAAGGATGGATTGTTTTGTGAAAGAATTTCTGGGCCCATAAAAAGTGGAATTTGTGCTTGTGGAAATTATCGAGTGATCGGAGATGAAAAAGAAGACCCGCATTTTTGTGAACAATGCGGAGTCGAATTTGCGGATTCTCGGGCACGAAGATATCAAATGGGATACATCAAACTGACATGTCCAGTGACTCATGTGTGGTATTTGAAACGTCTTCCTAGTTATATCGCAAATCTGTTAGATAAACCCCTTAAGGAATTAGAAGGCCTAGTCTATTGCGATGTGTGATTTGATCCAAATTTTGATTTTACAGATTTGGACGATAAACTGTCATCCCATTCAATCCGATTGGGGATGCCCCCGGCTCTGACATGTCTTTTTAGAGGAGGAACATGAAGCTCAGAATTATGTATGGGTGTGATCAATACTTCGAAATATCGAAATAGGAAGGAAGGGGGGTTGGTCCATGGTCAATTAATATAGGAATAGGAATTGCTAGGTATACCTCGTTAACAAAGAAACTTCTTTCGTGGAATTAACCATTCTATTTCTTTTCGAAAGAGATTCCTTTCAAGTAAGCGAATCTAACACGGTTACAGGAGTCTATCTATCGCATATATGCTTCAAGGGACATCATGGTATAACCGTCGAGGTGAAGTAGGGACCTAAACGACCGAGCGGAACAAAAAATAGACAAGTAAATCCCTTATGAGTTCCAAGCTATCCCTTTAACTAAAAGGAAGGGGGTTTTCATTTTTAATTTGAAGGGAAATAGACTACTCAATTCAATGAAATTTCATTTATGTCGTGATTGAATAACTAATTCAAAAAGTCAAAGTAAGAATGAATCAATAAAATATTGGTTGGTTTTCGCCGCTAACTTGAGTAATGGGTAGATCTCTATGAGGTTCTTTAGAACAAAAATTTAAAAATTTTTTAAAATTTAAAGTAGGAAGTCCTTTCCTTATTTGATGTAACTACTTGAGCCGGATGAGAGGAAACACTCACGTCCGATTTTTAAGGGGGGGAATCCCATAGGGAACCTATCCAGATTTTTCTTTTGCTAGGCCCGTAGCTAAAAAACCTACTTTCTTACGATTACGAGGTTTATTCGAATATGAAATCCAATCTCGGAAATATAGCATCCCACTTTTTTTTACTACCCAAGGCTTCGATACATTTCGAAATCGAGAAATATCTACTGGAGCAGGTGCTATCAGAGAACAATTAGCCGATCTAGATTTGCGAATTATTATAGATTGTTCATTGGTGGAATGGAAGGAATTAGGGGAAGAAGGGTCCACTGGCAATGACTGGGAAGATAGAAAAATAGGAAGACGAAAGGATTTTTTGGTTAGACGTATAGAATTAGCTAAACATTTTATTCGAACAAATGTAGAACCAGAACGGATGGTTTTGTCCCTATTACCAGTTCTTCCTCCCGAGTTGAGACCAATCATTCAGATAGATGGGGGTAAGCCAATGAGTTCGGATATTAATGAACTCTATCGAAGAGTTATTTATCGGAACAATACCCTTACTGATCTATTAACAACAAGTAGATCCACGCCAGGGGAATTAGTAATGTGTCAAGAGAAGTTGGTGCAAGAAGCCGTGGATACACTTCTTGATAATGGTATTCGCGGTCAACCCATGAGGGATGGTTATAATAAAGTTTACAAGTCGTTTTCAGATGTAATTGAAGGGAAAGAAGGAAGATTTCGCGAGACTCTGCTTGGTAAGCGAGTTGATTATTCGGGGCGTTCCGTCATTGTTGTGGGCCCCTCGCTTTCATTACATCGATGTGGATTGCCTCGAGAAATAGCAATAGAGCTTTTCCAGACATTTTTAATTCGAGGTCTAATAAGGCAGCGCGTTGCTTCCAACATAGGGATTGCGAAAAGTAAAATTCGAGAAAAAGAGCCCATTGTATGGGAAATACTTCAAGAAGTTATGCAGGGTCATCCCGTATTGCTAAATCGAGCACCCACCCTCCATAGATTAGGTATACAGGCGTTCCAACCCATTTTAGTAGAGGGACGTGCTATTTGTTTACATCCATTAGTTTGTAAGGGATTCAATGCAGACTTTGATGGGGATCAAATGGCTGTTCATGTACCTTTATCTTTGGAAGCGCAAGCGGAGGCTCGTTTACTTATGTTTTCTCATATGAATCTCCTGTCTCCAGCTATAGGAAGTCCTATTTCCGTACCAACTCAAGATATACTTATTGGACTCTATGTATTAACGATCGGAAATCGTCAAGGTGTTTGTGCAAATAGGTATAATCCATGGAATCGCAGGAACTATCAAAATGAAACAGTTGACCATACTAAATATCGGTATACAAAAGAAAAAGAACCCTATTTTTGTAGTTCCTATGATGTACTTGGCGCTTATCGGCAGAAACGAATCCATTTAGATACTCCCTTGTGGCTCCGGTGGCGACTAGATCAACGTGTCATTTCCTTAAGAGAAGTTCCAATCGAAGTTCAATATGAATCCTTGGGTACCTATCATGAAATTTATGGGCATTATCTAATAGTAAAAAGTGTCAAAAAAGAAATCCTTTGTATATACATTCGAACCACTGTTGGCCATATTTCTTTCTATCGAGAAATAGAAGAAGCCATACAGGGATTTTGTCGGGCCTACTCATACGGCGGTACCTAGGTAATTATGTACTATCTGTAGCTATTTTTGCCTCTCTGGTTCAACTGTTACCTTATAACAATTCCCGAATTTCTATGTGAATAAAGATCGAGGAAAGGAAGTCTTCGAACCACTGGCTCAAAACTCATTGTTGAATCCTACTAAGCGGACTACGGAGGTACTTATGGCGGAACAACGGGCAGATCTGGCCTTTCGCAATAAAGCGATAGATGGAACTGCCATGAAACGACTTATTAGCAGATTAATAGATCACTTCGGAATGGCATATACATCACATATACTGGATCAAGTAAAGACTCTGGGTTTCCAACAAGCCACCGCTGCATCCATTTCATTAGGAATTGATGATCTTTTAACAATACCCTCTAAGGGATGGCTAGTCCGAGATGCTGAACAACAAGGTTTGATTTTGGAAAAACACCATCATTATGGGAATGTACACGCTGTAGAAAAATTACGTCAATCTATTGAGATATGGTATGCTACAAGTGAATATTTGAGACAAGAAATGCATACTAATTTTCGAATGACCGATCCTTCTAATCCAGTCCATATAATGTCTTTTTCAGGAGCTAGGGGAAATGCATCTCAGGTGCATCAATTAGTAGGTATGAGAGGATTAATGTCGGATCCCCAAGGACAGATGATTGATTTACCCATTCAAAGTAATTTACGCGAAGGACTCTCTTTAACAGAATATATTATTTCCTGCTACGGAGCTCGCAAGGGAGTTGTGGATACTGCTGTACGAACATCCGATGCTGGATACCTCACACGTAGACTTGTTGAAGTAGTTCAACACATTGTTGTACGTAGAACAGATTGTGGTACTATCCGAGGTATTTCGGCGAGTCCTCAAAATAGTATGGAAGAAAAAATTTGGATCCAAAGACTAATTGGTCATGTATTAGCATATGACATATATATGGGTCCACGGTGCATTGCTGCCCGAAACCAGGATATTGGGATTGGACTTGTCAATCGCTTCATAACCTTTCAAGCGAAATCAATATATATTCGAACTCCTTTTATTTGTAGGAGCACTTCTTGGATCTGTCGATTATGTTATGGTCGGAGTCCCACTCATGGCGACCTAGTTGAGTTGGGGGAAGCGGTGGGTGTCATTGCGGGTCAATCAATTGGAGAACCGGGCACTCAACTAACATTAAGAACGTTTCATACCGGTGGAGTGTTCACAGGTGGTACTGCAGAATATGTACGAGCTCCTTCGAATGGAAAAATTAAATTTCATGAGGATTTGGTTCATCCCACACGTACACGGCATGGGCATCCTGCCTTTCTATGTTATATAGACCTTTATGTAACTATTGAAAGTCGGGATATTCTACATAAAGTGAATATTCCCCCAAAAAGTTTTATTTTAGTTCAAAACAATCAATATGTAGAATCGGAACAAGTGATTGCTGAGATTCGTGCCGGAGCATCCGCTTTAAGTTTTAAAGAAAAAGTTCGAAAACATATTTATTCTGATTCAGAGGGAGAAATGCACTGGAGTACCAATGTATACCATACCCCCGAATACACGTATGGTAATGTTCATCTATTACCAAAAACAAGCCATTTATGGATATTATCAGGAAATCCGTGCAAATCTAATCGAGCACTCTTTTCTCTACACAAAGATCAAGATCAAATGAATGTTTATTCTCTTTCTTTAGAACAAAGATCAATTTCTGACTTCTCAGTGACTAATGATCGAGTGAGACGCAAATCGTTTAGTTCGGATCCTTCCAGTGGGGGGAGGGGGGGTAGGTTTTTTGATTATTCAGGACCTGACAAAAGCATACCCAACGATTGTTGGAATTTTATATATTCTGCCATTCTCCACGAGAATTCGGATTTCTTGGCGAAGAGGCGAAGAAATAGATTCATCATTCCATTCCAATATTCGCAAGAAGGAGAGAAAGAACCAATGCCTTATTCTGGTATCTCCATTGAAATACCCAAAACTGGTATTTTACGTAGAAATAGTATTCTTGCTTACTTCGACGATCCCCGATACAGAAGAAGCGGCTCGGGAATTACTAAATATGGGACCGTAGAGGTGGATTCTCTTGTAAAAAAAGAGGATTTGGTTGAATATCGAGGAGCAAAAGAATTGAGGACGAAATACCAAACGAAAGTAGATCGATTTTTTTTCATTCCCGAGGAAGTGCATATCTTACCTGGGTCTTCGTCCATAATGGTACGGAACAATAGTATCATTAGAGTCGATACAGAGATCGCCTTAAATACAAGAAGTCAGGTAGGTGGATTAGTCCGAGTGGAGAGAAAAAAAAAAAGGATTGAACTCAAAATCTTTTCTGGAAATATTCATTTTCCTGGAGAGACAAATAAAATCTCTCGACATAGCGGAATCTTGCTACCGCCAGGAATGGAAAAAAAAAACTCTAAGGAATCCAAAAAATGGAAAAATTGGATCTATGTCCAACGGGTTACACCTATCAAGAAAAAGTATTTTGTTTCGGTTCGACCCGTAGTTACATACGAAATAGCAGATGGCATAAACTTAGCAACACTTTTTCCCCAGGATTCGTTGCAAGAACGGGATAATGTACAACTCCGAGTCGTCAATTATATTCTTTACGGAAATGGCAAACCCATTCGAGGAATTTCTCACACAAGTATTCAATTAGTTCGAACTTGTTTAGTATTGAATTGGGATCAAGACAACAAAAAAACAAGTTCTATAGAAGAAGTTTGTGCTTCCTTTGTTGAAGTAAGGGCAAATGATCTGATTCGAGATTTCATAAGAGTTGATTTAGTGAAGCCCCGCGTTTTGAATACTGGAAAAAGAAATGATACGGCAGGCTACGGATTGAATCCAGATAATGGATCAGATTGCCCCAATAGAAATCCTTTTTATTCCAAGATTAAGATTCAATCTCTTACTCAAGATCACGGGACTATTCATACGTCGTTGAATATCAATAAGCAATTACCATCCCTTCTCATTTTGTCATCATCGAATTGTTTTCGAGTTGGTCCCCTCAAAGTCAATGGTTCGAAATCTGACAATGGGAAAAAAAAATCAATTAAGGAGGATCCCGCTATTTTGATTAGAAATTCCTTCGGGCCCTTAGGGACTATAGCTAAAATTACGAATTTTGATTCACGAAACTATTATCTGACTGATAATCAGATCTTATTAAAGAAATATTTAATACTTGACAATTTCAAAAACCTTTTCCAAGACGTTTTCTATTATTTAATAGATGAAAAGGGTAGAATTTTGAATCCCGATCCATGTAGTAACACCATTTTTAATGCATTCGATTTGAATTGGTGTTTTCTACATCACAATTCTTGTGAGAAGACATTCTCAATAATTAGCCTTGGACAGCTTTTTTATGAAAATGGATCTATATACAAATATAGATCACACATCAAATCGGGACAAATTGTAACCGTTCATGGTGACTCCTTAGTAATCAGATCGGCCAAGCCTCATTTGGCCACTCCAGGAGCAACCGTTCATGGCCATTATGGAGAAATAATTTACGAAGGAGATACATTAGTTACATTTATATACGAAAAATCGAGATCGGGTGATATAACGCAAGGTCTTCCAAAAGTAGAACAGGTGTTGGAAGTTCGTTCGATTGATTCAATATCGATGAATTTAGAAAAGAGGGTTGAGGGTTGGAATGAAAATATAACCAAAATTCTTGGAATTCCTTGGGGATTTTTAATTGGCGCTGAGTTAACCATAGCGCAAAGTCGTATCTCTTTGGTTAATAAGATTCAAAAGGTTTATCGATCCCAGGGGGTGCAGATCCATAATAGGCATATAGAGATTATTGTACGCCAAATAACATCAAAAGTTTTGGTTTCAGAAGATGGAATGTCAAATGCTTTTTCACCCGGAGAACTAATCGGGTTGTTGCGAGCAGAGCGGACAGGGCGCGCTTTGGAAGAAACAATCTGTTACCGAGCAATCTTATTGGGATTAACGAGGGCATCTTTGAATACTCAAAGTTTCATATCCGAAGCGAGTTTTCAAGAAACCGCCCGAGTTTTAGCAAAAGCTGCTCTGCGGGGTCGTATTGATTGGTTGAAAGGTCTGAAAGAGAATGTTGTTCTGGGTGGGATGATACCCGTTGGTACCGGATTCAAAGGAATTGTCCGCCGCTCAAGGCAACACAACAACATTTCTTTGGAAAAAAAAAGGAATAATTTGGTTAAGGGGGAAATAAGCAATATTTTGTTTCACCACAGAGAGTTTTTTAGTTCTTGCATATCCAAAAACAAAAAGAAATTTTCATGATACAACACATAAGAGAAATTTTTGACAGGAATTCAAAATTTCGAAAAGCGGACTTATTCGTTTCTTTTAACTAATTCGAATTGAACCAGTCGTTTGATTTGGTATTAAAGATAATACCAAATTAAAGATAATACCAAACGGAAAGATATTCCCCGTTTTATTTTGGCCTGGGCCGTTGATGCACGGTCTATTTACGGGAGAAAGTTCCTTCGGAACAATTATTTATTTTCAGGGTACTTTGAAAAAAAAAAAGAAAATGTGGGGAGAAATGACAAAAAAATATTGGAACATCAATTTAGAAGAGATGATGGAAGCGGGAGTTCATTTCGGTCATGGTACTAGGAAATGGAATCCTAGAATGGCACCTTACATCTCTGCAAAGCGTAAAGGTATTCATATTACAAATCTTACTAGAACTGCTCGTTTTTTATCAGAAACCTGTGATTTAGTTTTTGACGCAGCAAGTAGGGGAAAGCACTTTTTAATAGTTGGTACAAAAAGTAAGGCTGCGGATTCAGTAGCATTAGCTGCAATAAGGGCTCGCTGTCATTATGTTAATAAAAAATGGCTCGGTGGTATGTCAACGAATTGGTCCACTACAGAAACGAGACTTCATAAGTTCAGGGATTTGAGAGCGGAACAAAGGGCGGGGAAACTCAACTGTCTACCGAAAAGAGATGCTGCAATGTTGAAGAGAAAATTATCTCATTTGCAAACATATCTGGGTGGAATCAAGTATATGACGGGGTTGCCTGATATTGTAATAATCGTTGATCAGCATGAAGAATATACGGCTCTTCGGGAATGTATCACTTTAGGGATTCCGACGATTTGTTTAATCGATACAAATTGTGACCCGGATCTGGCAGATATTTCGATTCCAGCTAATGACGACGCTATCGCTTCAATCCGCTTGATTCTTAACAAATTAGTATCTGCACTTTGTGAGGGCCATTCTAGCTATATAAGAAACCGTTGATTAATAATAAGATAAGTCAATAAACTTTTGGAACTCAATAGATTGATTCATTGAATCGGTTACTATATCCTGAATCGCAAAAAAGAGATCAAAATTTCTGGGGATATTATGTGATTCTTTGGTATTGGTATGCAAAATCGACGATGCTAGGCGAAGCGAGAAAGAGAAGAGATGAGAGAAGAGATGTTTGAATCAAAATAATTCTTTTAAAAGTTCTATTTCTGTCACAGAGGGTAATATGAATGTTCTACCATGTTCCATCAACACACTAAAGGGGCTGTACGATATATCTGGTGTGGAAGTAGGTCAACACCTCTATTGGCAAATAGGGGGTTTCCAAGTTCATGGCCAAGTACTTATCACTTCTTGGGTCGTAATTGCTATCTTATTAGGTTCAGTCACTATAGCGGTTCGAAATCCACAAACAATTCCAACCAATAGCCAGAATTTCTTCGAATATGTTCTCGAATTCATTCGAGATTTGAGCAAAACTCAGATTGGAGAAGATTATGGCCCTTGGGTTCCCTTTATTGGAACTATGTTTCTATTCATTTTTGTTTCGAACTGGTCGGGTGCTCTTTTACCTTGGAAAATCATACAGTTGCCTCACGGAGAGTTAGCTGCACCCACGAATGATATAAATACTACTGTTGCTTTAGCTTTACCCACGTCAGTGGCATATTTCTATGCGGGTCTTACAAAAAAAGGATTGGGTTATTTTAGTAAATACATTCAACCAACCCCAATACTTTTACCAATTAACGTCCTAGAAGATTTCACTAAGCCTTTATCACTTAGTTTTCGACTTTTTGGGAATATATTGGCTGATGAATTAGTAGTTGTTGTTCTTGTTTCTTTAGTACCTTCAGTAGTTCCCATACCTGTCATGTTTCTTGGATTATTCACAAGCGGAATTCAAGCTCTTATTTTTGCAACTTTAGCTGCGGCTTATATAGGCGAATCCATGGAGGGTCATCATTAACTAGCTTCCCAAAAGTTTCTTTTTGTTTTGGAAAAAAAGCTTATTCCAAAACTCAAGCGTGACTCAAGATAATCTAATGAAGGAATTTATATATAAAAATAGGTATAAAAATCGGATAGATACGATCTATAGAGCAGGAACAAGAAAGATATACGATATTGGGGAATTGTAAAAAAAGGAAAGAGATCAAAAAGATCTTTTTCCTAACCCCCCTTTTGGTATATTTCGATCATATCTTTCCACTCTAATCTAATAAATATTCTTTTTCCAGATTTGCCGAGTCAATTACGATATTAGGATTCATATAATATCAATTTTTATATTATTTTTTTCTTTTCCAACATGTGTTTATAAACAAAAACAACGTTCTTTCCATAGAAGGAAACATTCCTTTTTCAATTGAATTCAACGATTGACCAAAATGGTCTGCAATTGGATAATAAAATCTTGATATAGAACCATTCAATTCTAGCTAGGCTAATGACCCCACCCATTCGTTTATATTTTTGCGGGATTGTAATTGTGTGATAATTATAAAGAAAAGGAAGAGAAGAGTTTACAAACAAAGAAGATTTCAAAAAAAGTTGATTAGAGGGATTTCGTTGGGTATATGTAATGTCTATAAGCATAAGCCAATTCCTATGGCTGTTTCGAAGAATGTTTTAAGACTAGATAGAATCCGACTCAATCGAACGAGCGGTTTACGTTATGGAAGAAACAAATGTATATGTAATATTAGAAATTCATTAGTTAGATACGGACTGCCCATAAACAGATGAATCCGTCTATCGGAAGTCTTTCTATTTGATCTCTGACTGTGTATTTTTATAATAAATAGATGAAGTCAAGCATATAGAAGAGAACGAACAAAAAAAAAGTAAAATAAAAAGTCGAATGAAAGGGTGTTTTGGAATAAAGAAACCGAAGAACCGGAACCATATGGATTTCCAAAGAAAGACTACATTAGATAGTGGGAACTATAAACAAACAAGATGCCGAAGCAGTTCTGCTGATTCAGAAATAGCATCATTTTCGTTTTGAGTTCTTAGTTACCTCTACTTGTTTGTTTTTGCTGGGTTAGGTCTTAATGATGAAATCAAATGGGAGGCGATAATTCATTGGTTGATTGTATCATTAACCATTTCTTTTTTTGTACGAGGAATAAAATTTACCATGAATCAACTGATTTCTGCCGCTTCTGTTATTGCTGCCGGATTGGCAGTAGGGCTTGCTTCCATTGGACCTGGAGTCGGTCAAGGTACTGCTGCAGGCCAAGCTGTAGAAGGTATCGCGAGACAACCAGAAGCAGAAGGTAAAATACGAGGTACTTTATTGCTTAGTCTGGCTTTTATGGAAGCTTTAACAATTTATGGACTGGTTGTGGCATTAGCCCTTTTATTTGCAAATCCTTTTGTTTAATCCTAGAAATTTGAAAAGAAAAATACGTATTTCATTTTAGTATTTTATTGCCATGTACTTGAACCCCCGCTTTTCGCATTATACCGACGCTTTACCCCTAAAATGAATTAATCGAATTCTTTTTTCTATTTATTCGTTGGGACAATCACCCTAACCCTAGAGGTAGGGGAAGGGCTAGCTTGAGGATAAGGAATTAGAGGATCCACCCGCTTTTGCCCCCCCCCCCTAGTGAATTTATTTAATAGAAAATAGAAAATTCTTTCTTTTTTTTATTATTTAATTTAATAAGAAGCATTGTAACAAATGAGGTCTTTCGCGATTTCCGTGTGGCTAGAAAGGCAATAAGTATCTTATTTTTTCATTGAAATCTTCATTATTAATATGAATAAAATTATTCATATTAATGAATATGAAACTATTCGTATCATAACGAATAGATGAAAAAGAAAATCAATCTATTTATTAAATAAGGAAATTCAGAAAAAAAAAAAAAAAGAAATCAATCCAAACAGTGGCGGCGAACTTATACAGAACTCTGTTCGATTTTGTTAGTTCTATTTATAAGAGGAGAGCATATGAAAAATGTAACCGATTCTTTCGTTTCCTTAGGTCACTGGCCATGCGCCGGGAGTTTCGGGTTTAATACCGATATTTTAGCAACAAATCCAATAAATCTAAGTGTAGTGCTTGGTGTATTGATCTTTTTTGGAAAGGGAGTGTGTGCGAGTTGTTTATTTCAAAAAAAAGGCTGGATCTAACCAGCTGCACTTTTTTTTATAGGAGGGGGGGGTGTACAATCTCGACGAATTACTTCTGAATAAATTAAGAAATCATATGTAAGAACTATAGCATTTCGTGACTTTTTTATTGGTAAATCCACTTTGACTCTCTTCTCTATAAACCAATAATGTAGTATCATTAACATGGTTAAAGCAAAACCGTTTGAAGTCAAGACACAGCGTGGTACTCTTTCTACCACTACGTTAGTAGGAGTTAGTAGGAGACGGCTTCAAAAAAGTTGTCAATTTATCTGATATAGAACACTCATATCAATAAAGTGATTTGAACTGAACTATTTACTGGAAAAGGGAAATGGTTGAGACACCTGCCCGTTTAAACAATGCTGAATCGGCAACCTATATTATAGTTATTATGTATATAAAGCGAAAGTATCAATAAAATAAGAAAAATTTTTTGGATTTGAAGAAAAAAGACAAAAAAAGAAACAACTTTGCTGGCAATTACAAAATTTTGTTTGGTCGGAAGAACCCTCAGAATATCCTGATCTTGTTTCCGTTTCACTATCTTGGAATACGAACAGAGAGGAAAGGGTAGGCTCATTACATGAAAAGATATAGGAACGCCCTATAAGTAACTGAGCGTGAGAGCCAAATGAATCGAAAGATTCATGTTTGGTTCGGGAAGAGATCATGAAGGTTGTGAAATAAATAGGACGGAAATCTACTTTCATTAAGTGATTTATTAGATAATCGAAAACAGAGGATCTTGAGCACTATTCGAAATTCAGAAGAACTACGTGGAGCAGCCATTGAACAGCTCGAAAAAGCCCGAATTCGCTTGCGGAAAGTAGAAATCGAGGCAGATGAGTTTCGAGTGAATGGGTACTCTGAGATAGAACGCGAAAAATCAAATTTGATTAATGCTGCTTCTGAGAATTTGGAACGATTAGAAAATTATAAAAATGAAACCATTCATTTTGAACAACAAAAAGCAATTAATCAGGTCCGACAACGAGTTTTCCAACAAGCCTTACAAGGAGCTCTAGGAACCTTGAATAGTTGTTTGAA